GTTCCTGTAGTTGAGAACAACAGTGGCTTTTCAACCGTTAGGTCCTTGGGGTTTAATCCAAGCGGGAATATATGACCTATTTTGTGATTTTTCTTGGGGTTAGTTTCGTATTGAGCGTTTTAGCTGTAGCATCTAATCCTTCTCCGTATTATGGGGTTGTAGGGCTGGTGCTAGCGGCTGTGGCGGGATGTGGGTGGTTAGTGAATTTGGGGGTTTCTTTTATTTCTTTGGCGCTGTTTTTGGTTTATTTGGGGGGTATGTTGGTGGTGTTTGTCTATTCTGTCTCTTTAGCGGCGGATCCCTATCCTGAGGCTTGGGGAGATTGGCGGGTGATTGGGTATGGGTTGGGTTTTGTCTTGGTGGTTTGTGTGGGAGCGATTTTAGGGGGGCTTACTGATTTTTGAAAGGTTGGGGTGGTTACTGTTGATGGTGGGGGGGTGTCTTTTGTTCGATTAGATTTTAGTGGGGTGGCCATGTTTTATTCGTGTGGGGTTGGGTTGTTTTTGGTAGGAGGGTGGGGTTTGCTGTTGGCGTTGTTTGTTGTGTTAGAGCTTGTGCGTGGATTGTCTCGGGGGGCAATTCGGGCGGTTTAGGGACCTCAGAAAGTAGTTTATTTGAAAACACCAGCTTTGGGAGCTGGAGAGGAAGGTTTGAATCCTTTTTTTCTGAGTTACTCTAAGAAGGGTGTAGTCTTCAGTTTTTGGTTTACAAGACCAATGTTTTTCATAAACTATTAGAGTATTTAGTGGTCGAGGATTTTATTTTCTAGTGTGCCGATTGCGGGGAAGAGGAATAGGAGGATGGTGAAGTAGGAGAGAGATGCTATTTGACCGATGATGATGAATGGGTGCTCAACTGGTTGGCTTCCAACTCAGGTTAGGATGAGGAGGTTAGCTACGAGGAGTCAAAATAAGATTTGGGATAGTGGGCGGAAAGTTATAGTTCGTTGTTTGGATTTGTGAAGGAAGGGGATGAGAAGGAGGATAAGTACTGATGCTGCTAGTGCTAGTACGCCTCCGAGTTTGTTTGGGATGGAGCGTAAGATGGCGTAGGCGAATAGGAAGTACCATTCTGGCTTGATGTGGGGGGGAGTTACTAGAGGGTTTGCTGGTGTAAAGTTTTCTGGGTCGCCTAGGAGATTTGGTGAAAATAGGGCCAGTGAAAGGAAGGGGGTAAGAAGGAGTACTAGGCCTAGGATATCTTTGAGGGAGTAGTAGGGGTGGAATGGGATTTTGTCTGAGTTTGATGAGATTCCTAAGGGGTTGTTTGAGCCTGATTCGTGCAAGAATATGAGGTGTGTGATAGTGATGCCTGCGATTAGGAAGGGGAGGAGGAAGTGTAGGGCGAAGAATCGGGTGAGGGTTGGGTTGTCAACTGAGAATCCCCCTCAGGCTCACTCTACAAGGGTTTGGCCGATGTAGGGAATTGCTGAGAATAGATTTGTGATGACGGTGGCCCCTCAGAATGATATTTGTCCTCATGGGAGGACGTATCCTACGAAAGCAGTTGCTATGAGTGTAAGGAGGAGGATTACTCCAGTGTTTCAAGTCTCTTTGTAGAGGTATGAGCCGTAGTAGAGGCCACGTCCGATGTGGAGGAAGATGCAGATGAAGAAGAATGAGGCGCCGTTTGCGTGAAGGTTGCGGATAAGTCAGCCGTATTGTACGTTTCGGCATGTGTGGGCTACGGAGGAGAAGGCAAGGGAGGTATCTGCGGTGTAATGTATGGCTAGCAGTAGGCCGGTGAGGATCTGAGTGATTAGGCATACTGCTAGGAGGGAGCCGAAGTTTCATCAAGCAGAGATATTTGATGGAGCGGGGAGGTCGATTAGGGAATTGTTGATTAGTTTGAGTAAGGGGTGGGATTTTCGTACATTGGGTGCCATTAGTTTATTTTTGGGTGAGTAGGAGTATTGTGAGGATTGTAAGGGCGAATGATCCTAGGTAGGATTTGATTAGGCCTGTGTGGAGTGTAGTTGAGGCTTTGGTTATGATGAGGTGGAGGTTGGCGAGGCCTTCGGGTCCTATCTTTTTGTACCATGCTATGTCGATCAGGTGGGAAGCAATTTTTTGTCCGGTGTGAAGGGAGATTGAAGGGTTGGTTCGGTGTATGAGGGGGTTGAAGTAGCCTAGTGAGGAGGAGAAATTTGTTAGGGGGTTCTGTTTGGGGAGGGTAAGGGTGTGCGTTATGCTTGAGAGCTCTAGGGCAAGGGTGATTCCGAGTGATGAGACGATGATGGCTGCAGTTTTTGTGGTGGTGGGTATGGTTATTGGGGGTGTTTTTGTGGGAAGGATGAGGGATGAGATTAATAAGCCTGCTATAATGCTGCCGAAGGCTAATCGGATAATAGGGAGGATGGCTGAGGGTGTGTTTTCATTGATGGGAGTGATTGAGGGTATGCGGTTGTATCCTGTTTGGACTAGGAGGGTTATACGGAGACTGTAGGTTGCGGTGAAGGATGTGGCTAGAAGTGTGAGAAGAAGTGCTCAAGCGTTGATATATGAGGTGTTTAGGTTTTCGATGATTAAGTCTTTTGAGTAGAAGCCTGCTAGAAAGGGGGTTCCTATTAGAGCAAGGTTACCAATGGTTAAGCAGGAGGTAGTTATTGGGAGGGTTTTTTGTAGGCACCCTATTTTACGAATATCTTGTTCCCCGTTGAGGCTGTGGATAATTAGGCCGGAGCATAGGAATAGTATGGCTTTGAAGAATGCGTGGGTGGAGATGTGTAGGAAGGCTAGTTGGGGGGCGTCTAGGCCGATTGTAACTATTATGAGGCCAAGTTGGCTTGAGGTGGAAAAAGCGATGATTTTTTTAATGTCGTTTTGGGTGAGGGCGCAGATGGCAGCGAATAGCGTTGACAGGGCGCCTAGGCATAGGCACGTAGTTAGGGCTATTTTGTTCGAGGCTAGAAGGGGATGGGTTCGGATGAGTAAGAAAATTCCGGCTACGACTATAGTGCTAGAGTGGAGTAGGGCGGAGACTGGGGTCGGTCCTTCTATTGCTGCCGGGAGTCATGGGTGTAAGCCGAATTGGGCTGATTTTCCTGTGGCAGCTAGGATTAGTCCGAGGAGGGGAAGGATGGGTGTTTGGTTGGGTTGAATGGTTTGTTGGATTTCTCAGGTGTTTAGTGTTGAGGCTAGTCATGCTATGCTTAGAATTAAGCCGATGTCTCCAATTCGGTTATAGATTATGGCTTGGAGTGCGGCTGTGTTGGCTTCAGCTCGTCCGTGTCATCAGCCAATGAGGAGAAATGATATGATTCCTACTCCCTCTCATCCGATAAATAGGAGAAACATGTTGTTTGCAATGGTGAGAGTTAATATAGCAACGAGGAAGATGAGGAGGAAGGTGAAGAACTTTGTAATGTGTGGCTCAGAAGCTATATATCATGTTGCGAATTCTAGGATGGATCAGGTTACGAATAGTGCAATGGGGAGGAATGTTATGGAGTATAAGTCTATTTTTAGTGAAATTTGGATTTTGAAGTTCTGGATAAATTGCCATTCTCAGTGGGTGGTAATGCTTTGTACTCCTGAGTGAAAGAAGATGGTTGCTGGGAGGAGGCTTATTAGGAGGGCTGTTTTAATGGTCTTAGTAATTGATTGTGGTGTGTTTTTGAGGTTTGTTAGGGGGGGCAAGATGATTGGGGAGAGGAGGATGGATAGGGTTAGTGCTGTGAGGGTATTTAATAGAAGAGGTGTTTCCATTTACTTTTACTTGGATTTGCACCAAGATGGGTGGCTCCTAAGACCATTGGATTACTCTTATCCTTTAAAAGTTAAGGGGGCCGAGGTTTAAAGCTCGGATGCAGGAATTAGCAGTTCTTGCTGGTTTAGGCCACCCCTCGGCGAACAAGGAGGTTTAAACTCCTATTTTTAGAATCACAATCTAATGTTTGGATTAAACTATGTTTGCATAGAGGGGTTGTTGAGATTAGTTCTGGTTTGAGAATGAGAGCTAGCATGGGAATGATGTGGAGGGCTATGAGAAGGTGTTCTCGTGTATTTGAGTTTGAGGATGTTGTGATGTGAGTTGGTAGGATTCCCCGTTGGGTGGATAGAAGTATGTATAGGGTGTAGGAGGCGGTCAGGAGTGTTGCAGCCCCAGTTAGGATAATTGTGAGGGGGGATCAGTTAAAGAGGGAGATTATGATTGTTAGTTCTGCTATTAGGTTAGTTGTTGGAGGTAGGGCTATGTTGGTTAAGTTGGCTAGGAGTCACCATGTGGATATTAGTGGTAGTAAGGGCTGTAGGCCTCGTGTGAGGATAAGAATGCGGCCGTGTGTTCGTTCGTAATTTGTGTTTGCTAGGCAGAATAGGAGGGATGATGTGAGTCCGTGGGAGATTATGAGGATTATTGCCCCTGAGAATGATCACTGGGTTTGGATTATACTTGCGGCGATTACAAGGCCTATGTGGCTTACGGATGAGTAGGCGATGAGAGATTTTAAGTCGGTTTGGCGCAGACAAATAGAACTGGTTATTAGGGCGCCTCATAGGGCAAGGGTGAGGAAAGGGTAGTGTAGGTTATTAGACGAGGGTCCTATTAGTAAGGTTATGCGTATAATACCGTATCCTCCTAGTTTGAGTAGTAAGGCGGCGAGTAGTATAGAGCCTGCAATGGGTGCCTCTACGTGGGCTTTGGGCAGTCACAGGTGTAGGCCATACAGTGGGGCTTTAACTATGAATGCTATGAGGAGGGCGAGATTGAGTAGTAGGCTCGTTCATGGTGTTGGTGGGTTTGGGTGGGTGAGTTTGAGGGCGGGTAGGTGGAGTGTTCCTGTTTTTGAGTAGAGGTAGAGGATGGAGATTAGTAAAGGTAGTGAGCTGATTAGGGTGTAGAAGAGGAGATAAATACCTGCGCTGAGTCGTTCTGGTTGGTTTCCTCAGCGTGTGATTAGGATTAGAGTTGGGACTAAGGTTGCTTCGAATGAAATGTAGAATAGTATAAGTTCTGTTGCTGAGAAGGCTAGAATGATAAATGGTTGGATGATAATGAGGGTTGAGATGAATATTTGTTTACGTGTGTGGGGTTCATGTTGCAGGTGGCCTTGACTGGCAATGATTATAAGTGGGAGGAATCAGCAGGAGAGGACCAGTAGGGGGGTAGAAATTTGGTCAGTGCTTGTTCAAAGGGTTAGGTTTTTTAGGGGGTAGTAGGATGGAGCTAGTCAGTGTAGGCTAATTGAGGCGATTAGGAGGCTGTGTGTTGTGGCATTGGTCCACATGAATTTTGCTGGGGATAGGAGGGTTGTTGGGAGGAGTATGATTGTGGGTAGAATAATTTTTAGCATTGTAGGAGGTTTAGGTTGTGCAGGTGGTCGGAGCCGTGTGTTCGAGTTGAGGCTACTAGTATTGCTAAGCCGGCGCTAGCTTCACATGCCGAGAAGGTTAGCATTAGGATGGGGATAAGGGAGAATGATGGGGTTTGGTTCTCAACAGGTCAGATCGAAAGAGGGATGAATATGGACAGTATTATGCTTTCTAAGCATAATAGGGCGGAAATGAGGTGGGTTCGGTGGAATGCTAGTCCTAGGCAGCTGAGTGTGAATGCAGAATAGAAACTAAAGTGGAGGGGTGACATGAGAAAGTTATAGGGGAAATCTATAATCTGCTGGGCCGAAACCAGCTGTCTTGATTAGACTAACTCTCTATTCTTTTCTATTCTGCTCATTCTAGGCCCCCTTGGGTTCATTCGTAGATGAGGCCTAATGTGAGGAGTGTGATGATGGTGGTGGTTCAGGTGAGGGTTGTAATGGGTGATTGAAGTTGGATCGCTCAGGGGAGGGGGAGAAGTAGGGCGATTTCAAGGTCAAATAGGAGGAATAAGATGGCTACTAGGAAGAATCGGATTGAAAATGGAAGTCGAGCTGATCCGAGGGGGTCGAACCCGCATTCATAGGGAGATAGTTTTTCTGTGTCGGGGGCTATTTGGGCGAGTCAGAAGTTTAAAGTGGTTAATGCAGCACTTAGGATGAAGGATAGGGATAATATGAATGTAAGTGTATTCATTGCTCTTCTCTGGGGTCTTACCAGATTTTAAAGATTGGAAGTCTATTGTAATGAATATACTAGAAGAGCAGGATCCTCATCAGTAGATTGACATATATAGGAAAAGTCAGATAATGTCTACGAAGTGTCAGTATCAGGCTGCTGCTTCGAATCCGAAGTGGTGGTTTGATGTAAAGTGGAATTTAATGAGTCGTAGGAGGCAGACTGTTAAGAAGGATGACCCAATGATTACATGCAGTCCGTGAAATCCTGTGGCGACGAAGAAGGTGGAGCCATAGACGCTGTCAGCAATGGAGAATGAAGCTTCGTGGTATTCTATTGCTTGTAGAGCGGTGAAGTAGAATCCTAGAATAACGGTGAGAGTTAGGGCATGGATGGCTTGTTTTCGGTTTCCTTCTGTGATGCTGTGATGGGCTCATGTTACGGTGACACCTGAGGCTAGGAGGATGGCTGTATTTAAGAGTGGGACTTCGAGAGGGTTCAATGGTTTGATTCCTGTTGGTGGTCAGTGTCCGCCTAGTTCTGGGGTGGGTGCTAAGCTAGAGTGGAAGAAAGCTCAGAAGAATCCTAGGAAAAAGAAGGCTTCTGATGTAATGAAAAGGATTATGCCGTATCGTAGGCCCTTTTGGACGGTGGGGGTGTGGTGGCCTTGAAAGGTACTTTCTCGGACAATATCCCGTCATCATTGGAGTATAACTAGGAGTATGGATAGGAGGCCTATTGTAAGTAGGGTTGATGAGTCATAGTGGAATCACATGATTAGGCCAGAAGTGGTTAGTAGTGCTGCAGCTGCGCCGAAGATTGGTCATGGGCTTGGGTCGACTATGTGGTAGGAGTGTGCTTGGTGTGCCATTAGATGTTTTCTTGTAAGTAAAGGCTTAGAAGGAGGACAAAAACGTAGGCTTGGATTATGGCTACTGCTACTTCTAGAATGGTTAGTAGGAATAGGATAAGAGCTGTTAGAGCAGAGATTGATGGTATTATTGGGAGTAGGGTGACTGTGGCTGTGGAGATGAGTTGAATGAGTAGGTGGCCGGCTGTAAGGTTGGCTGTTAGGCGGACTCCTAGGGCCAAGGGTCGGATAAGGAGGCTGGTTGTTTCGATTATGATTAGGGCTGGGATAAGAGGTGTAGGTGTTCCTTCAGGGAGGAGGTGGCCTAGGGATGTAGAAGGTTGGTTTCGTAGGCCGATTAGTAGGGTGGCAAGTCATAGGGGGAGGGCTAGGGCTATGTTTATTGATAACTGGGTGGTGGGGGTGAAAGTGTATGGAAGGAGTCCGGGAAGATTAATGGAGAGGAGTAGGAGGATGAGGGAGATCAATAGGAGGGCCCATTTATGGCCTGCTTTGTTTAGAGGGGTTATTAATTGTTTTGTGAGAAGATGGATAAATCAGAGTTGGAGGGTGGAGAGGCGGTCGTTAATTCAGCGATGTCCGGGTGATGGGAGTAAGAGGGCAGGGAGGATGAGGGATGGAAGGATTAGTGGGATTCCTAAGGGGTAGGGGGTTGAAAATTGGTCGAAGAAGCTTAAGTTCATGGTCAGGCTCAGGGGGTAGGTTTTGTGGTTGTGGTTTTGTTGATGGGGTGATTTGTGGGAATGAAGGAGAGTAATTTAGGTTGAATGAGGAGTGAAAAGGTGAATCAGGTTAAAAGTATGATAGTGAATCAGGGATTGGGGTTTAATTGGGGCATGCCATTAAGGAGGGGAGGGGGTCCCTCTCTCTCTAGCTTAAAAGGCTAGTGTTGATTCATAGCTTCTTAATGGTTAGGATGATAGGAGGGAGGATCAGGTTTCGAAGTGTTTAAGGGGTGTGGATTCTACTACAATGGGCATAAAGCTATGGTTAGCCCCGCAGATCTCTGAACATTGTCCGTAGAATACTCCTGGTCGGGTGGTGATAAAGGAGGTTTGGTTTAATCGGCCGGGGATTGCGTCTGTTTTTACCCCTAAGGTAGGTACGGCCCATGAATGAAGAACATCGTCAGCGGTGATGATTATTCGAATGGGGGATTCTATTGGGACTACAATGCGATGGTCAACTTCTAATAGGCGGAAATGACCCCCAGGGAGGTCTGTTGTGGGGGTCATATAGGAGTCGAATGAGAGGTCTTTGAAGTCTGTGTATTCGTAGGATCAATATCATTGGTGGCCGATGGCTTTTAAGGTGAGGTCGGGTTCGTCAATTTCGTCTATTATATAAAGGATTTGTAGGGAGGGAAGGGCAAGCAGGACTAAAACGATGGCGGGTAAAATAGTTCAGATTAGTTCGACTTCTTGAGCGTCTACGGTGTTTGATGATAATTTACTCATGAGCATTAGGGTGAGGAGATAAAGTACCAAGCTGCAGATTGCTAGTGCTACTATTAGGGCGTGGTCATGGAATTCGACAAGTTCTTCTATGATGGGAGATGAGGCATCTTGAAATCCTAGTTGGGAGTGGTTTGCCATGTGAGGTGTACAGGGTTTGCACCTGTGATTTAGTCTTGACAAGTCTATGTAATTGGTTTACTAACACTTCATAAGAAAGAAGCATTAAGTGGTTTGATGCGGTTGGCTTGAAACCAGCAGGTGAGGGTTCAATTCCTTCCTTTCTTGTACTTGGACAAAGGCTGGTTCCTCAAAGGTGTGGTATGGAGGGGGGCAGCCATGAATTCATTCGATATTGGTGGAAGTTAGTTCGGGTTGAAGGACTTTGCGTTTTGCTGAGAAGGCTTCCCAGACGATGAATATAAGCATAATTACGGCTGTCATTGAGATGAGAGAGCCGATTGAGGATAGTGTGTTTCATAGTGTGTAGGCATCTGGGTAGTCCGAGTAGCGTCGAGGCATGCCAGCTAGGCCTAAGAAGTGCTGGGGAAAAAAGGTTAGGTTAACCCCCGCGAATATTACTCCGAAGTGAGCCTTGGTTCATGTGGAGTGGAGGGTGAAACCTGTGAAAAGTGGAAACCAGTGGGTAAATCCTGCTAGGATGGCGAAGACTGCTCCTATTGATAGGACATAGTGGAAGTGGGCGACTACATAGTAAGTGTCGTGGAGGGCGATGTCCAGTGATGAGTTGGCGAGAACGATTCCTGTCAAGCCGCCAATGGTGAATAGGAAAATAAACCCTAGGGCTCATAGTATGGGCGGATCTCATTTGATTGTCCCTCCGTGCAGGGTGGCTAGTCAACTGAAGACTTTGATGCCGGTTGGGATGGCGATAATTATAGTGGCAGATGTAAAGTAGGCTCGGGTGTCCACGTCTATTCCAACTGTGAATATGTGGTGGGCCCATACAATGAAGCCCAGGAATCCGATTGATAGCATAGCTCATACCATTCCCATGTAGCCAAATGGTTCTTTTTTCCCTGCGTAGTAGGCTACTACGTGGGAGATTATTCCGAAGCCTGGGAGAATAAGAATGTAGACCTCGGGATGACCGAAGAATCAGAATAGGTGTTGGTACAGGATTGGATCTCCTCCTCCCGCTGGGTCGAAAAATGTAGTGTTGAGGTTTCGATCGGTGAGTAGTATTGTGATCCCGGCGGCGAGGACGGGCAAGGAGAGTAGAAGGAGAATGGCAGTGATGAGAACTGATCATACGAATAGGGGTGTTTGGTACTGTGTTAGTGCGGGGGGTTTTATGTTGATGATAGTGGTGATGAAGTTAATAGCTCCTAGGATGGATGATACACCTGCTAGGTGTAGGGAGAAGATGGCCAGATCTACTGATGCTCCGGCGTGGGCAAGGTTGCCAGCTAGGGGAGGGTAGACGGTCCATCCAGTACCGGCTCCAGCCTCTACAGTAGAGGATGCTAGCAGGAGGAGAAAGGATGGCGGGAGGAGTCAGAAGCTTATGTTATTTATGCGAGGAAATGCTATGTCAGGGGCACCGATTATGAGTGGGACTAGTCAATTTCCGAAGCCTCCAATTATGATAGGTATGACCATAAAGAAGATTATAACGAAGGCATGGGCTGTAACGATTACGTTATAAATTTGGTCGTCGCCTAGAAGTGTGCCGGGTTGTCCTAGTTCTGCACGAATTAGCAGGCTGAGTGCTGTGCCGGCCATACCCGCTCATGTGCCGAAAATTAGGTAAAGAGTGCCGATGTCTTTGTGGTTGGTTGAGAATAATCATCGATTGATGAAAGTCACAGGTAAGATGGCTGAGTGTTAAAGCGTTAGGCTGTAGTCCTTTTTACAGAGGTTTAATTCCTCTTCTTATCGGCCCTGTAGTGAAGTTCATAGTGAGTTGCAAGCTCATTGATGCATATTAAGGTATGCCGGGGTCTTATAGGCAGAAGCCAATGGGTTGTGGCATCTAGCTGTTAACTAGAATTGTATGGGATCGAGGCCCATCTGCCTAGGTGGAGGCTTTAGCTTAATTAAAGTGTCTGGTTTGCGTCCAGAAGATACAGGGTAATGTCCTGTTGGCCTTAAGGGGAAATCAGAAACTAAGAGGGTTTAACTCTTATTTAAGGCTTTGAAGGCCTTTGGTTTAGGCGGTGGTTTAATCCTAAGTTTCTAGAAGATAGTGGTGATTAGAGGTGATATGGGTAATAGGAAGGTTGATAGGGTAGATAGAATAGCTGCGGGGGTATTTGATGTTTTGCTAGAACGTCAGAGTTTTATGTGGTTAGATGAGTTAGGGGGAAGTGTGATAGTTGAATGATATGCGAGGCGGAGGTAGAAGAATAGACCCAGAAGTGATAATAGGGAGATGATTGTAGCTGTAGGAGTTATTTCTTGTTCAATAAGTTCTTGGATAATAAGCCACTTTGGCATGAAGCCTGTTAGTGGTGGAAGGCCTGCTAGGGATAGAAGTGTTAGTATTATAGTGGCATTTAGTATGGGTGTTTTTGTTCAAGAGATGAGTATTGTTGATAGTTTTAGAACTTTAGTGTGAGTTAATGCCAGGAATAGGGTGGTTGTTATTGTTACGTAGAGGGCGTAGGTGAGTAGGGTGAGATGGGGGTTGTAGATGATGACAGCGGTTATTCAACCCAGGTGAGAGATGGATGAAAAGGCTAGGATTTTCCGTGTTTGTGTTTGGTTGAGGCCCATTCACCCTCCGATGAGTGCTGAGGAGATTGCTAGGAAGGTGAGAAGGGTGGGGTTTAGGGATTGTGATGTTAAGAAGAGGAGGGAGATTGGTGGGAGTTTTATAAGAGTTGAGAGTAGCAGGGCGGTTGTTATTGGGGAGCCTTGAAGAACTTCTGGGAATCAGAAGTGGAATGGGACTAGCCCTAGTTTGATTGCGACTGCTGTTGTTAAGATCAGGCACGATGCGGGGTGGTTAAGTTGTGTGATGTCCCATTGGCCCGTGGATCAGGCGTTAGTTAGGCTCGAGAATAGAATTAGGGCGGATGCAGTTGATTGGGTAAGGAAGTATTTGATTGTTGCTTCAATCGCTCGGGGGTGATGGGATTTGGAGATAAGGGGGATAATGGCTAGGGTGTTAATTTCTAAGCCTGCTCAGGCCATAATTCAGTGGTTGCTGGAGATAGTGATGCTAGTTCCTGCTGCTAGGCTTATAGTGAAGATTAGCTTTGCATGTGGGTTCATTAGTAGGGGAAGGGGTTAGACCATCATTTTCGGGGTATGGGCCCGATAGCTTAATTAGCTGACCCTACTAGAAAATAATATAGAGGGAGTATGGAGAGTTTTGATCTCTTCTGTGTAGGTTCGATTCCTACTTTTCTAAGCTAGAAGGAAGCGAGAGGGTTGTTATACCTCTATGTTCACTTTATCATAGTGACCCTTTGGTATTCAGGCACGCTGCCTTAGATTGGGGGAAGGCCAGCGTAGCTAATTGGTATGCTGGTGTGTCAGAGGCATAGGGCTAGGGTTAGGGGTAAGAAGTTTTTTCATAGGAGGTGTATTAGTTGATCGTAGCGGAATCGTGGATATGAGGCTCGAATTCACAGGAATGTGGATGAGAGTAGGAGAACTTTGATGGCCAATGCGACGGAGAATAGTTCGGAGGGGAGGTTTAGGAAGCTTGGGTTAAGGAATAGGATTGTTGTCAGGGTGTTTATAAGTATAATGTTGGCATATTCAGCCAGGAAGAAAAGGGCAAATGGCCCAGCGGCGTATTCGACGTTAAAGCCTGAAACAAGTTCAGATTCCCCCTCTGTGAGGTCAAAGGGGGCGCGGTTGGTTTCAGCGAGGGTAGAGATGTACCATATTATTGCTAGGGGTCATGAGGGGAAGATAAGGTAAATGGGCTCTTGAGTGGCGGCCAGGGTGCTTAGGGTGTAGTTTCCGCTCAGTATAATAATGGATAGGAGGATGATAGCCAGGGTGACTTCATATGAGATTGTTTGGGCTACAGCCCGGAGGGCTCCGATTAGGGCGTACTTAGAGTTTGAGGCTCAGCCAGATCAGAGTAATGAGTAGACGGTTAAGCTTGATATGGCTAGGAGAAATAGTAGCCCTAGGTTTAAATCTGTGAGGGGGAAGGGTAGAGGAAGGGGGGTTCAAATAGTGAGTGCTAAAAGTAGGGCTAGGATGGGAGTTATGGTGAAGAGGAAGGGGGAGGAAGTAGATGGGCGAATTGGTTCTTTGATGAATAATTTAACTCCGTCTGCGACAGGCTGGAGTAGACCAAAAGGGCCCACGATATTTGGGCCCTTTCGGGCCTGCATGTAGCTAAGGATTTTTCGTTCTACAAGTGTTAAGAAGGCCACGGCAATTAGGATGGGGAGGATGTAGGATAAGGTTATGGTTAGGAGGTTTATTGGGTTGGGTAGGGTCATGATGAGGTAAAGCTAGGGAGAGGATTTGAACCTCTGGGTAAAGGGCTTAAGCCTTTTGCATTTGCCAAGCTCTGCCACGCTAGCTGTATCCTTTTCTAGGAGGGGGGGGGTGTGTGGAGGCTTTTTGGCAATTAAGTTGAGTTCATTGCTTATAAGGCTGGGGTGTGCTGGGAGTATTGACCCCACTACTCCGGTCCTTTCGTACTAGGAGGAGTCAATCCATAGATAGAAACCGACCTGGATTGCTCCGGTCTGAACTCAGATCACGTAGGACTATTAATCGTTGAACAAACGAACCCTTAATAGCGGCTGCACCATTAGGTTGTCCTGATCCAACATCGAGGTCGTAAACCCCCTTGTCGATATGGGCTCTTGGAGGGGATTGCGCTGTTATCCCTGGGGTAGCTTGGTCCATTAATCAATTATATTGGGTCTAGGTTACTATTAGCACTTTGATGGGTTGGTCTTGGTGAAGAGTGGTGGTCTATTGGTTTGGAGGATTAGTTTTTCTCCAAGGTCGCCCCAACCGAAAAATGTCGGCCAAGTGTTACACGGGTGAGCCCAATGGGTGGTGTTGGTGAGGGGGTGGCCGTTATTTTTAAGTTCCACAGGGTCTTCTCGTCTTATGGTCACATTCTCGTTTTTGCACGGGAATACTAATTTCACTGATTATCTGCAAGAGACAGTAAAGACCTCGTTTAGCCATTCATACAAGTCTCGATTTATGGGACAATTGATTGCGCTACCTTTGCACGGTTAGGATACCGCGGCCGTTAAACTTTGTGGGTCACTGGGCAGGCATCACCTCCGATACTTGCTTGTTTGCCGGAGGCTATGTTTTTGGTAAACAGTCGGGTCTTTGGTTTGCCGAGTTCCTTTTGCAGATTTTAATCTCTTGTGTTAGCGCTCCTGAGTCGGTGTAACAGGTGGGATTAAATACGTGCTCTTGTTGTAATTGGAGTATAAGCTGGGTCTGTTAATAATACGTCAATGTAAGTTTGCGCTGTGCGGGGAAGTTTCCGAGTTACTTATTTTAGCATTGATTCTTCTATTTGTATAGATTGACCTGCTTGAGGTGAGGGAGTCAAGGGGATTCTTGAATTTTTAACGGGTGAGCTTTGACGCACTCTTTTGTCGATGGCTGCTTTAAAGCCTACGGTGGGGTGGGGAGAAATTTATCCGCTGGGGGAGGTTGTATTCTTTTTCGAGGGGGCTGTACCTCCGTCGAATGGCTCTTAACTCTGACGCTTGTAAGGTTGATATAGATGTCCTTAGGGGATAAGTTAAGGGTGAACTTAGATTCGTTTAGCAGGTAACCAGCTATCACCCAGCTCGGTTGGCTTTTCACCTCTACCAACAAGTCATCCCACTCTTTTGCAACAGAGACGGGTTCGCTCAATTTAGCTGCTTGTAGGTAGCTCGCTTGGGTTTCGGGGGGGCAAACTTTAGTTCACTTTGCTTGGTTGTTCTTGCTAAATCATGATGCAAAAGGTACAAGGGTTGGTCTTTACTGTTTTTTGCTTATATTTTCACTGTTATTTCAGCTTTCCCTTACGGTACGGTTGGCCTCTATTGCGCCGTAGGTCTTTTCTATCGCCTATACTAAGTGTAAGTTGAAATGTTTTGGTTAGTTATAGCTAGTAGGTTCTTGATGGTGGTCAAATGGATGGTCGGGCTAGAGGGAAGGCAGTCAAGACGACTCTACTTGCAAGAGTATCTTTCAGGTGTAAGCTGAATGCTTTGGGGGTTTATAGCTACGTCTTGGTGGTCTAAGCGCACCTTCCGGTACGCTTACCTTGTTACGACTTACCTCGTCTTTGGCTGGGGTGGGGTATTATTAATCGATACTGGTGGCCTGTGAAGAGGGTGACGGGCGGTATGTACGTGCCCCAGGGCCGGCTTAAAGTGGGCTTAGGGTTATGGTCCCATTTTACTGCTAAATCCTCCTTCCAAGGACGGGTTTCACGTCCTTTTTCGTCTACTCTATGATAGAAAATGTAGCCCATTTCTCCCACCCCATAGGCTATACCTCGACCTGTCTTATTAGCGGGGGCTATTGAGCTCACTGTTGGTCTTTCATTTCAGGTGGGCTGACGACGGCGGTATGTAGGCTGTATTGGCAAGGGGTGGTTGGGTGAATCGTGGATTATCGGTTACAGAACAGGCTCCTCTAGGTGGGTTTAGGGCACCGCCAAGTCCTTAGAGTTTTAAGCGTTTGTGCTCGTAGTTCTCAGGCGGACACTCGGGTGTGCGGGTGTCTAGATTTAGGGCCAGGCATAGTGGGGTATCTAATCCCAGTTTGTGCCCTGGCTTTCGTGGGGTTAAATTAATCATTGGGCTAAGATGGGTTAAAGTTGAGCTTAAGTGAATCTTGGGCTTATGACAGCTTAGTTGCATTTCGATCTTAGGGTTGTAGATAACATATGACCACTCTTTACGCCGGGGGCTATTGACTAGGGTTTCTTGTATGACCGCGGTGGCTGGCACAAGATTAACCAACCCGAGGAATTGCTATGGCTAAGTCAAGTTTACACTTATTGCTTAAGGTTAATTACTGCTGAATACCCGTGGGGGTGTGGCTTAGGCAAGGCGTCTTGGGCTACATTAGTGTGCCTGATACCTGCTCCTCTTGCTTGGGGTAAAGGATGTGGGGCATTTTCACTGGGGTGCGGATACTTGCATGTATATGTCTAGCAAAAACCAATAGCAAGGTTAGGACTAAGTCTTTTGCCCACAGGTATTGTAGGTACCGTCTTGGCATCTTCAGTGCCATGCTTTGGGTTAAGCTATGGGGGCTTGTTGGTAGAGAGAGGGATGGATTTGTTAATCATCGATATAAATAGTAGTTGCTTGCAAGGTTTTGTCCGGTGTGTGTTTTTGATGGTTGAATTTGGTAGTGGAGTTTCTCTAATAAAAGTGGTAAATACATTAATATATATATACAGCGTACGAATGTTTTATGATTTGTGGGGTTTTATGCGGAAATTTTAGTTTAATTTAGTTTAATTTAGTTTTTTAAAAAATGTTTGTAAAAAAATTTAAAAAAATTCAAAAAAAAAATGTGGAGAACTTCCTGGTTTTGTGGGAAAAATTGAGGAAGTGAAAATTTGTAAAAATATGTCCGACAAGCATTCACTAAATAGCACCATGCTACCGGAGAAAGTGGAAGAGCCATAACCAAATGCGATCCAAAGTGCATCAGTGTCAAGATGATTCCCCATACACGCAAACCGTCTCATTGAGGGACACTTGAGGACTAGGATAGGACGCAACGCAGGAGTAGTCCAGGCTTCACTTGAGTAGTACTCCGCACCGCACTGTGAAGGGCAACCTGTGAAGAAGCCCCAGATAAAAGAGGAACCAACAGCAATGAAGAAAGAAGATGCCGCGATCACGGACTGAAGAGGGGAAAATAATGCACAGATGACTTCGTGAAAAGTGAGGAGTTCAGGAGTTATGCATGGGATGTTCCTGACCGAGGAACCAGAGGCGCAAAAGAGCAAGTAGGGCGAGGGGTGTAGGGGGAAAGAATGGGCCTGAAGCTAGTCATGGAGTACATTACAGGCAGGGGTTGCTGATCTCTCGTGAGGTGTCCGATCAATAAATCCATCTGGTACGTCGAGCATAACCAAATGGGGAGCTGATATGATTATAAGGATTATGTCCTGTGACCATTAATAGTTATGGTGACTTGTGGGCTTTGCAAGCAGTGTTGGTAGGGTAGCAAGTAAGGTCTTAGAGAATGGTTAATATGCACGTAAGGAGAGATGGGGCTGATAGTGTAATGTCCGTTTACATATAATGGGCCTAGTACGGTATATAATATATAGTACTGTTACCATAATGTATGGGGTACACAAAGATATGCACGGTTATACATAGCATACCCTCCCTGGGGGGGAAAGGGGGGGTACACTATGTAGGGGAGTTCAGTTAAAAAAGATTATT